AAATAATAAGATACAAAGAGTATAATAACAAGAACAAAGAATATACAAATAATAATAATATATATATAGAATAGAATAGAATTTAGAATAATAGAATAGAATTGATATATGAAAAATGGAATAATTCAAAATATATTATTTGAATATAATATTTAATTAATAATAGAATTGAATAAAATAAATAAAATAATAATAGACTATTATTCTAATTATTTTAAAAATAATACTCTATAAAATAAAAAAATATCTAATGAAATGAATTGTTGTACAATTCAATTTGGATTCGGACTTCCCCCGACAAATCCACAAGTGGTTTTATTAATAAAAAAACATTGAATCATATTCTTATATTCTGTATTATTATGTATTACAAATTACAAGAAAAAACGAAGGAGGATTTGAAATGCGAGATCTAAAAACATATCTCTCTGTGGCACCAGTGGCAAGTACTTTATGGTTCGCGGCTCTAGCAGGTCTCTTGATCGAAATCAATCGTTTATTCCCAGATGCATTGACATTCCCCTTTTTTTGATTCTAGTTATTGGCACGGGAAAGGGTGACGAAGATTAGAAATCCAATAAAATATCTGTGATTCAATCCCTCTTCGTTCCTTTTTTCTAATTATACTAGAATAATAAAAAAAGGAAATTCAAAAAGGTGGATTTGGCCTCAGTGAAATTTGGAATTTTTCCCAGGTTTCGTTTAAATGGAATTGAATTAATACTTCAATTCCATTGCTATTAATAATTATTATAATTATTAATAGTCAGACCAGAAATGGAATTGGTAGGGTAGGGGCAATAATATAATACAAGATATTTAAATAAAAACTGAAATACTATACTGTGATTCGAAATATATTTCGAAAGCATTTAGTGAATTATTACTGTATTATATAAAATTAATTGGAACAAAATATTTCAGAATTTGATTTTGAATTATCAACTTATATTTTTTTTTCGTTCCTTTTTTCTTCTTCCCTTCGAATCCTCAAATCGAAGAGTTAAGTGAATAAAAAAAACCAAAGGAGGTTCATGGCTAAGGGTAAAGATATCCGAATAACTGTTATTTTAGAATGTACTAGTTGTGATAAAAAGAGTGTTAATAAGGAATCTAGAGGTATTTCTCGATATATTACTCAAAAGAATCGACACAATACGCCTAGTCGATTGGAATTGAGAAAATTCTGTCCCTTTTGTTGCAAACATATGATTCACGCAGAGATCAAGAAATAGAGAAAATGGATTACTTGTGTGTCACCCTTAGGAGGTAAATTGAAAAAAAATTGATAAATAACATCAAAATGAATTATATAGATACCAGAGAAATTATCTATATTATATAAATAACATTCTAGAACATGAAATTATATACATATATCATTATATAGCATCTATTTCCTTATATAACAAATATATTACAAAAAAAAAATAAGAATATATATAACTAAAACAAATCCTTTTTTTTATAACAAACGGGATTTTCGGTATAGGAATAAACAAACCATGGATAAATCTAAGCGACTGTTTGTTAAATCGAAGAAATCAATTCGTAGGCGTTCGCCCCTAATCCAATCTGGGGATCGAATTGATTATAAAAACTTGAATTTACTTTTCAAATTTATCACTCGAGAAGGAAAAATTTTATCTAGACGTGTGAATAAATTGACCTTAAAACAACAACGATTGATTACGATTGCTATAAAACAAGCTCGTATTTTATCTTTGTTACCTTTTGTAAATTCGTCAACTTTTCTTAAAAATGCAAAAAAAAAATATGAAAAAAGTTTTCCTAATGCAAGAAAAAAATATGAAAAAAGTCTTCCTAATGCAAAAAAAAAATATGAAAAAAGCGAGTCGATTACTAGAACTAGAACTCCTCTTCTAAAAAAAAAAAAATAGAGTTACGTTACTTCATTAATTGAATCTAAACTCCAAGTTTATGCGGATTGGTATTTTTTTTTTTTTTCGAAAAATCCGACAATCCTATTGAGATTGTTTCCTTCTAAGAAAAACGATAATAGGTGAAGAAAAGAAGAATCATTTTTTTTTGAGCGTGGTTTATTATTTATTTTGATAATTCATATGAATTCTATTTTATCATACAAATCTCTTTTATTCTACCACCTTCCCGGAGTTCAGTCTCCGGGGAATTTTTATTAATGATATCGTTGGCAATCGTAAAAAGACAATTGTCCTTTAATATAGCTATTTGTGCAACGATTTTACGATTAAGAAGCAATTGATTCTTGTACAGATTATACATTAAATTACTATAGTAGATTTTTTCTTTATTCTGTCCAATTATTGCATTTATTCGACTGATCCACAAACTGCGAAAGTCCCTTTTTTTCCTATCTCTATCCCGCTGAGACGAAACCAAAGCTTTTCTTCTCTGTTGCGAAATAGTTCGAGTAAGAGCTCCGTGAAAGCTTGATGTAAAGGAACTACTTTTTGTCCTCCGTTTTCGAGCGATAGATCCTCGTTTAGTTTTGGTCATTGGATAAATGAGACTTCGATGAATAACTATTTTGATTTTTTTCTTTCAGTTATTCTTTTATCCTTTCTAGTATATTATATTACTAACAACATGGATTCTTCCAATGTATACAATAAAAATTCCAATGGCTTTTGCTACTATAACCTTCCCAACCACTATTTTTTTTCGTTTTTTCTAAGTATAAGTATTGAAACTAGAAATAATAACTTCTATTGATACTAGGTATTCAAAAAACCAAATAAAATAGAAATAAACAAAGAAATGGTGGGTTCCATCGTTTCTATGATTACTTGTTAAACGGTGAGGTCCTATCTATACACCGGAGCCCCTTCATTCATTGAATCTTGATTCAATCAATGTTATTGTGAACTTGTACAGTTCACACTTCTCGGCTCTACCCATGAAATATCTAGTAATAGGTCTTTCACAATGAAATCTAGCTATACAGTAACGGTATTTAAGTATGAAGATTAGCTGGGTAGTTGACCCTCTTAGTCCGTTATTGCGAAATTTAGGGCATAATTTGTCTTTCTTTCAAATAGGATTTTTCCCGCTTAATGGGTAACTATTTTATTCCCAATGGGAAAATATGGGGCATCTTAAATTGCAAATTAAGGTGATTTGGTTTGCACCAATTGAAAAACCATAAATTTTATACACAATAGAATTATATATATACAATTCTTATTAATAGAATCGATTTTTTAATTTGAGTATATGATCTAAACGAGTCGCACATACACCCTAGTACATGTTCCTCGGCGTTGAGGGCATCCCCGAAGAGCGGGAGATTTTGTTACAGTCCGGATTGGCTGTCTTGTGTTTCTAATAAGTTGTTTTATAGTTGGCATGGTGAATCATATAGATAATGAGCTGGTTTCGATCAATCCTAACCCAATAATTTCAATTTAGAATTTATTCGACTCTATGAAATCTGGTTGTTAAGACGATTAAAAAGAGAAAAGACAACATCAATTCATGTATTTATTTTTATTAGGAATATATGTTTATTAGGAATAAACAGGACAGAATAAATCCACTATTCCTACTAAATAGATGAATTGGAAATAGATGAATTGGAAAGAGAAAAAAATAGTGGGTACAGAAATTGTTTGAAAGCAAATTCTTTGTTTATTAGGAATAAACAGGACAGAAATATTCCTAATATCAATATTGACATATGCGAATTTTTGATTTACAAAGAATACGCTACCATATCAATAATTCCGTAGGCTTGGGCTTCTTCTGGTGACATAAAAAAATCCCTTTGCAGGTCTTCAGATATCTGCCAGAACGGTTTGCGTGTTCTTTGAGAATAACTATTTATTCTTGTTTGTCGCAGCAATTCATCATTGACATATGCGAATTTTTGATTTAGAAAGACAAAGAATCCGCTACCATATCAATAATTCCGTAGGTTTGGGCTTCTTCTGGTGACATAAAAAAATCCCTTTGCATGTCTTCAGATATCTGCCAGAACGATTTGCGTGTTCTTTGAGAATAAATGGTTATTAGTGTTTGTCGAAGTATCAGCAATTCATCAGCTTCCAGGATACATTCTACTGCTTGTCCGTGAAAAGGGGAACTAGCGGGTTCATGGATCATTACCCTGAGAGTATAATATAATAATGTTTTTTCTATTAATCTTTACTTAAAAAAAAAAAAGAAGAAAGAAGGGATATCCAAAACAACTTCAATTTAAATTGAAAGCCGTACAGGCAAGCATCTTTTTGATTTTTAGCATACGGCTCTACTTTTCATTTTTCATTTTTTTGACCTTTCATTGAAGAAATAAAAAAAAATATACCGGGTCTATCAGACCCAGATCAGTAAAGAATCCAATAACCAGCTTTCTTTATTTTTTTTTTTTAGAATATTTTTTAATTCAATTTTAAATACTATGATGATTCCGTTGCTCTCTTATTTCCTCTAGTTTTGGATTCAGCAATCCCAAAGTTTCTTTTTTTTCAAATGAAGTAAAAATAAAAAAAATCGTGACACTAAAAGAGGCTCCAATTAATTATAATTAATAGATAAGATAAAAAGATAAGATAAAATTGTAAATACCCCTTCCTAAATACCCCTTCCCCTTTTTCCTATTACTCTTTCGATATATAATCGAATGGTTTTGAAAAAAAAAATTATTTTTGCATATCGAACTCAGAGTGCCATGCTTTTTTTACTTCATATTGGCGTAGGCATAGTCTTTTTTTTTTCTACAAATAAGAATCATTGGCGCCAAGCGTGAGGGAATGCTAGACGTTTGGTAATTTCGCCTCCTGCCAAAATAAGAGATGCCATTGAAGCGGCTAATCCTATGCATATTGTATGTACTTCTGCTTGTACAATTTGCATAGTATCAAAAATGGCCATTCCAGACATAACCTCTCCGCCTGGAGAATTTATAAACAGATACAAATCTTTTTTCTTGTTCTGTAAACTGAGATATATCATCATACCAGCAACTTGATTTGCTATTTCACTGTTAACCTCTTGACCTA